TATATCAGTGAATCCAGACATATCCAAGAAGGACCTATTCGTCAAAACTTTCCTTTATTCATTTATTTAGTTTAGTCTTATTTTTTTTATTTATGTTATCTACGAAATAGAAATAATTTTGAACAAAATCAACTCATTCTGTCTCCTTACGTTCTCACTCCAAAGAAAAGGAAGATAGATATTTTTCTATTTAATGCCAATTGGTGTTCCAAAAGTACCTTTTAGACTTCCTGAAGATGATGATGCATCTTGGATTGATTTATATAATCGACTTTATCAAGAAAGATTACTTTTTTTAGGTCAAGAGGTCAACAGTGAAATATCAAATCAACTTGTTGGTCTAATGGTATTTCTCAGTTTAGATGACAAGAACAAAGATTTGTATTTGTTTATAAATTCTCCGGGCGGAGAGGTACTATCTGGAATGGCAATATTTGATATTATGCAAATAGTAGAAGCAGAAGTACAGACAGTATGCGTAGGATTAGCCGCTTCAATGGGATCTCTTCTTTTGGTCGGAGGAGAAATTACCAAACGTCTAGCATTCCCTCACGCTTGGTGCGAATGATTCTTATTTTCTTCATTTTTAGAAAAGAAAAAAAACTATGCCTAAACCAATATTAAGTAAAAAAAGCATGGCACTTCGAGTTCGATATGCAAAAATAATTTTTTTTCAAAACCATTAGATTATATATCGAAAGAGTCGTATGAAAAAGGGGTATTTACGATTTTATATAATTAGAATACTCTATTTTAGTGTCACAATTCTTTTTTGTTTTCATTTTTCATAGCAGAGACATTTAACAACAACATTAATTATTTTAATTGAATTCGAAAACAAAAAAGAAACTTTTGGATTGCTGAAAAAAAAACTACACTAAATAAGAGAGCAACGGAATCATCATATTCTTTAAAAAAGATTCTCAAACAAAAAAGAAAGGTGATTATTATATTTTGGATTAGTTACTGATTTGGGTCTGATAGACCCGGTATATTTTATATATATTTTATATTTCTGCAATGGAAGGTAGATTTCATATTTATAGTAGAGCCGTATGCTATATAAAAAAGATGCCTGTACGGCTTTAAATTGAATTTCTTTTTTATATGCCCTACCTTATAATCCAAGATTAGGAAAAACTCCTATTCTGTTAGACTCTCAGCTCAGGGTAATGATCCATCAACCTGCTACTTCTTTCTTTGAGGCACAAGCAGGAGAATGTATCCTGGAAGCGGATGAATTACTGACACTGCGAGAAACTATGACAAATATTTATGTACAAAGAACAGGCAAAGCTTTCTGGCAGATATACAAAGACATGGAAAGGGATCTTTTTATGTCAGCAGAAGAAGCTCAAGCCCACGGAATTGTTGATACGGTCGCAGATTAAACTAACAAAATCGGAGGCGAAAAATTATGATAACAATGTTATCTATATGTGATGATGTGATGAACAGGACCCTATGTGTTATGTGGAATAAATACTGCGATAAATCTTATAACGGAGATTCAAAATATGATAAAAATCTATTTACTTCGTGTCTTGTGGCTGCTTTTCACGCTTTTCGCTCGAGCAATTACTAGGAAATATTGTTTAGTAATTACTCGAGAAATGATTAAAGTATATTTCTTAGTAATTGCTAAGGTACAGATGGTATTTGATAACGTACAGATGTTTTTAGAAAAAAAAAATATAAATACGCTAAAAAATATAGACACGCTTATCGTATATAACATATATCTTCAGCAAATAAGAACAAAAAACTGCGATGTAGTTATAATATCTATAATCGGTGTTAGAGTAGTACAAGAAATTAAAAAAAGGATTTCTGAAAAAGAAAAAGAGCAAGAGGAAGAGGAGAAATAATAAATTAGTGTTACTGCTTTTAATAAGTAAAGATAAAAAGTATAGTAATTATACTTTTTATCTTTACTTATTAACTTAAAAGCAGTATTCATTCATGAATAATAAAGGATTACTCAAATAACCCTTTCCAAAAAAGTATTACTAAAAAGTATTACTAAAAAGTATTATACCCCAACCATTTGCATTGCAAACAAAGCATTATATACTCAAAAGGATTACTCATGAGTAAGAAATTAAAAAGTATTCCTGAAAGGTATTACCCATAAATACAGGATTTGCTATTTTAGCTTTTTAATTGTCTTTTAGTTGTTCTTTACTTTAATGGTCTTACCAACCGGATTTTATAGAATCTAAAAAATTCATAATTATCCGGTTAGGATTGATCTAAACCAGCTCATAATATATATATGACTCACCATGCCAACAATAAAACAACTTATTAGAAACACAAGACAGCCAATCCGAAATGTAAAAAAATCTCCCGCTCTTCGGGGATGCCCTCAGCGCCGAGGAACATGTACTAGGGTGTATGTGCGACTCGTTTAGATCATAGACTAAAATAGAAAAATCTAGTCTATTAATAAGAATTATATATATAATTCTATTGTGTATAAAATTTATGGTTTCGATTGGTGCAAACCGAATCACCTTAATTTGTAATTTAAGATGAAAAATACTTTCCCATTGGTAACAAATAGTTATCCATTAAGCGGGAAAAATCCAATTTAAAATAAAAAATTATGCCCTAAATTTTGCAATAACGGACTAAGAGGGTCAACTACCCAGCTAATCTTCATACTTAAATACCGTTACTGTATAGCTATATTTTGTTGTGAAAGACCTATTACTAGATATTTCATGGGTAGAGCCCATAAGTGTGAACTGTACAAGTTCACTATAACATTGATTGAATGAGGATTCAATGAAAGAAGGGGCTCCGGTGTATAGAGAGGACCTCACCGTTTAACAAGTAATCATAGAAACGATGGAACCCACCATTTCTTTGTCTATTTCTATTAAATTAACTATGCTTTTTTGAATACCTAGTATCAATAGAATTTCTTATTAAGAGGTTAAATACTTAGAAAAAAATAAAAAAATCGTGGTTGGGAAGGTTATAGCAGCAAAAGCCATTGGAATTTTTATTTTATACATTGGAAGAATCCATTTTGTTATTAATAGACTAGGAAGGATAAAAGAATAACTGAAAGAATAAAATAAAATAGTTATTCATCAAAGTCTCATTTATTCAATGACCAGAGTTAAACGAGGATCTATCGCTCGAAAACGGAGGACAAAAATGGGTGTATTTACATCAAGCGTTCGCGGAGCTCTTACTCGAACTATTTCGCAACATAAAATAAAAGCTTTGGTTTCGGCTCATCGGGATAGAGATAGGAAAAAAAGGGATTTTCGCAGTTTGTGGATCAGTCGAATAAACGCAATAATTGCCCAAAATAAAAACAACGTATACTGTATTTATAGTAAATTAATGTATAATTTGTACAAGAGTCAATTGCTTCTTAATCGTAAAATAGTTGCACAAATATCTATATTAAAAGGGAATTGTCTTTTTATGATTGCCAAGGAGATCAGATCATAAAAAAATAAAAATTCCCCGGAGACTCAACTCCGGGAAGGTGGTAGAATAAAAGAGATTTGTATGATAAAATAGAATTCATATGACAAAGTTATCAAAATAAATAAACAACCACGATCAAAAAAATTATTCTTCTTCACCTATTATCTTTTTTCTTACAACGCAACATCCTCAATAGGATTGTCGTATTTTTCTAAAAAAAAAAAAAAATATCAATCCGCATTGAATTTGAGTTTCGATTCAAAATGAAATTTACTTGAAGAGTAACTCTATTTTGTTTTTTTTTTTAGAACAGTAGTAGGAGTTCTAGTGATCGACTCCCTTTTTTCATATTTTTTTTTTCGAACAGTAGTAGGAGTTCTAGTGATCGACTCCCTTTTTTCATATTTTTTTTTTTTTTTTTCATTAAAAGGTACCGAATTAACAATAACAAAAGGTAACAAAGATAAAATACGAGCTTGTTTTATAGCAATCGTAATTAATCGTTGTTGTTTTAAGGTTGATCTATTGACGCGTCTAGATAATATTTTTCCTCGTTGACTAATAAGTCGATAAAGTAAACTCATGTTTTTATAATCAATTCGATCCCCCGATTGGATCGGGGACAAACTCCTACGAAAAGATTGCTTAGATTTTAAAAAGAGTCGCTTAGATTTATATTTATCCATGGTTTGTTTATTCCTATACCGAAAATCCCATTTCTTAAAAAAAAAAAAGGATTTGTTTTATTTAGATTCTTATTTTTTTTTTTTAATATCTATTTCTATTTGTTATAGAAGGAAATATATGCTATTTATAGATTGTTATATATATAATCTAATTTATCGAATTTACCTCCTAAGGGTGACACACAAGCAATCCATTTTCTCTATTTCTTTATCTCGACGTGAATCGTATGTTTGCAACAAAAGGGACAGAATTTTCTCAATTCCAATCGACTAGGTGTATTGTGTCGATTCTTTTGAGTAATATATCTAGAAATACCCCTAGATTCCTTATTAACACTCTTTTTATCACAACTGCTACATTCCAAAATAACAGTTATTCGTATATCTTTACCCTTGGCCATGAACCTCCTTTGGTTTTTTTTTTATTCACTTAACTCTTCTATTTTAAGATTCGAAGCGAAGAAGAAAAAAGTATAATTTGTTCCAATTAATTTTATATAGTACAGTAATAATTCAGTAATACAATGATTTAATTTAGAACTATATTTCGAATCACAGTCCCGTATTTCATTTTTCATTTAAATATCTTGTATGATATTATTGACCGGCCCAAGTATTCTATTACAATTCCATTTCTGGTCTCACTCTATTATTAAATTAATAGCAATGGAATTGAATTAATACTTCAATTCCATTGAAACCTGGGAAAAACTACTAATTTCACTGAGGCCAAATCCACCTTTCTTAATTTAATTTGCTCTTTTTTTTTTCGAACTTATTCTAGTCTAATTAGAAAAAAAAAAAAACGAACGAAGAGGGATTTAATCACAGATATTTTATTGGATCTCTAATCTTTGTCACCCC